TATCTATAATGACTAATGAATTAATAACTTTCAATTAGAACTATTCTTGTCAATTGATTTTTTCTTACCGTCATATCTGAAAAAATGGAAACTTAGGTAAGTGTTTTATCAACATATGTAGCAAAAGAAGATATCTAATTTAGCTCTTTCATGCCTACTATAACTAGTTATTTCGGTTTTTTATTGGCTGCTTCAACTATAACTCCAGCTCTATTGATTGGATTGAACAAGATACGACTTATTTGAAATGAATTGAATGAACAAATTAATAAAAATAAAGATTTTTCCTTCAGGTATTCTACGGTAACTTCCCATGTCAATTGTTAATTCTTGGTCTATATTGGTAATTCTTGGTCATTGAGATTCGCGGATTTTTCAGATTAATATTTAGGGATAGATCATACCTTTCTTTTTATCTCCTCAAACAAATTGAAATGATTGAAGTTTCTCTATTTGGAATCGTCTTAGGTCTAATTCCTATTACTTTAGCGGGATTATTTGTAACTGCGTATTTACAATACAGACGCGGTGATCAGTTGGACCTTTGATTGAATAGCATTTTTTCTCGATTGACCTCCTGCAAAGAGGAGGTCAAATTCAAGTTGCAATTCAACCGTGTTTTGTTAAGTTTTTTTTATTATGATTCGAAATAAAATAAAGGGAATCACGCTCTGTAGGATTTGAACCTACGACATCGGGTTTTGGAGACCCGCGTTCTACCGAACTGAACTAAGAGCGCTTTCTTATGACAAGAACTACGATTGTAAAGAAAAGTATTTTTTTTTGTACCCCAATCTTGCATACCAATGCATGTAAAAAAGATAATGAATGCCTTATTTGATTTCATTTTTATTTAATTGATCTCACTCAATTAATCCTTCGTTAATGACCCCTAGGAGAAGTAATAGGCAGGATTTGAACCCGTGACATTTTGTACCCAAAACAAACGCGCTACCAAGCTGCGCTACATCCCTTTAAAAATTGTTGTATAATGTCATTGTACAAAATTCATGTCTTGTTTTCCACATCGTTATTTTTTTCTGTATCCATATACAATTTTCTTGTCATTTCTTCTTTTTGGTTTTATATAATAAATAATAAAAAAATTATATACATCTGAAACCTAACATATAAAAAAAGAATGAATATTTATTATAATGCTTAAGAAAAAAGAAAGGGGCAGGGATAGGAAAACCTCATCTACTGCTCATTGTAGATATTTATTTTTGTTAGGAATTCCGTACAAAAAAGACAGAACTACAGCATCTGACCATATATGTATTACAATAAAGAAGGAGGATTTTCAATGCGGGATATAAAAACATATCTCTCCACAGCACCCGTGCTAACTACTCTATGGTTTGGGTCTTTAGCAGGTCTATTGATAGAAATTAATCGTTTATTCCCCGATGCTTTGTCATTCCCTTTTTTTTAATTATAGTTTAAGATCCTATTTTATTTTGGAGAACAGAAATGGAAAAGAGGTTTCCGTATAGGGTAAAAAATTCCACGAAATCATAGCATAGAAAAAAGGATACTTAAATAAAATACTGGAAAAAATAATTGATAATTAGAAAAAATTGTATTACTTACATAATATTATTATATTCTATTAATTTCTATTAGTATTAATTGGAATTACCTAGTTAGTAACTTCTATTATTTATATATATTTTTTTTTTTCTTTTTTGTTCTTTTCGTCTTCTTAGATTTAGATTCGGGTCGAAAATAGAAGAATTAAGTCGATCAAAAATTTAAAGGAGGTTCATGGCTAAGGGTAAAGATGTCCGAGTTAGAGTTATTTTGGAGTGTACCAGTTGTGCCCAAAATGGTGTCAATAAGAAATTGCCGGGCATTTCTAGATATATTACTCAGAAGAATCGACACAATACACCCAGTCGATTAGACTTGAGAAAGTTTTGTCGTTATTGTCACAAGCATACGATTCATGGAGAAATAAAGAAATAGATCGAATGGAACATATGTAGTGTATTATTTTTCAAAGGAGCAGGAAAAAGAAAAACTTAACATATCTATATATATAAAGAAATAATATACAAATAAAAAAAGAAAACCCATTTCGGTCAGATCTGAAATGAATAAAGAAATAGAAATTTAGAGATAAGGAATAAACCATGGATAAATCCAAGCAACCTTTTCGCAAATCCAAGCGATCTTTTCGTAGGCGTTTTCCCCCAATTGAATCGGGGGATCAAATTGATTATAGAAACATGAGTTTAATTAGTCGATTTATTAGTGAACAAGGAAAAATATTATCTAGACGGGTGAATAGATTGACCTTGAAACAACAACGATTAATTACTATTGCTATAAAACAAGCTCGTATTTTATCTTTGTTACCTTTTCTTAATAATGAAAAACAGTTTGAGAGAGCTGAGTCGATCCCTAGAACTGCTGGTCCTAGAACCCGAAAATAAATAGATATACTCTTCCTATTGATTCAAAACTCCAAGCGGAACTCAAGCTCAGATTGATGTTTTGCTCAAAAACCTCGAATCCAGATTTGATTGTTGTGTTATAAGAAACAACAAATAGGGAAAGAAGAAATCTTTTTTTTTTTGAAAGATGTTCGTTCATTCCCACTACTTAAATTCATTTTTATTCTATCTTCCCGGAGTCCATTCTCCGGGGAATTCTATTCTGTTTTCGCTATTCATATATATGATATATGACTTTTGAATCTCTTTTATTTGCTAATCTTATTGGAAATCATGTAAAGACAATTCTTATTTGAAATAGCTATTTGTGCAAGTATTTTACGATTAAGAAGCAATTGCTTCTTGTACAGATTGTGTACGAATTTACTATAACTATAGAATACCATATTCTCACGAGCTGCACGAGCTGCTGCATTTATTCGAGTGATCCACAAACGACGAAAGTCCCTCTTTTGTCTGCCCCTATCCCGATGAGAGGAAACCAAAGCTCTCATTTTCTGTTGAGTAGCAGTTCGGGTAAGTCTTGAATGGGCCCCTATAAAGGTTGATGCAAATAAACGAATTTTTGTTCGACGTCTCCGAGCTATATATCCTCGTCTAACTCTGGTCATTGAATCAAATTAAACTTTAATGAATAACTAATTGATTTCTTTTCTTTCAGTTATCCTCTTATCCCCCTCTAGTTAATTAATACCAAAACGGATTATTCCGATATATAAAATATAAATTCCAATGGCTTTTGCTACTATGACCTTCCCAACCACGATTTTTTATTCTTTCCGGGTATTTTATTTTACCCAGAAAGAATAAATTCTAGCGATAAAAAAAAAAAAATAGTGGGTTCCATCGTTTCTATGGTTACTTCGTAAACGGTGAGGTCCTCTCTATACACCGGAGCCTTTTCTTTCATTTAACCAAATGTTATTGTGAACTTGTATAGTTCACACTCCTTAGTTTAGCTCTACCAATCAGTAATAGTTCTTTTCACAAAAGGGTTATCCATACAGTGACGGCATTTAATTATGAAAGTTGGCTAGGTAGCTGACCTTGTTAGTCCGTTCTTTCAAGAATAGAAACATAACCTTTTTGCTTCTTATAGTACTATTTCCTCCGCTTAATAGATAACTATTTGCTACCAATGGGGAATTACTTCTCATCTCAAACTGAGGTGATTGGATTTGCACCAATGGAAACCATAAATTTCATACACAAAAATATAGGTGGATGATGGATCTTTAGCTTTATAGATAGTAAATAACGTTTTTCCATCCTATCTATCTTTATTCCTTGGTACTGGTGATTGGTACTTGAAAAATTGCTGCATTTATTTTATTTTGTTTGAACTCATGATCTAAACGAGTCGCACATACACCCGAGTACATGTTCCCCGTCGTTGAGGGCACCCCCTAAGTGCGGGGGATTTCGTGATATTTCGTATTGGCTGTCTTGTGTTTCTAATAAGTTGTTTAATTGTCGGCATATCATACATATATATAATAAAATAGGTTGGTTTAGATCGATCTTAACCTGATTTATTGATGATTATGAATTATTTACATTCAATATCAAATCACGGAAAAATAGAATTATGGAGGGAATCGTATATTTAGGCGAAATCCCCAGTGGTTTCATTTTCGACCGCTACAAGATCAACAATGCCATGAGCTTCTTCTGTTGCTGACATAAAAACATCTCTCTCCATGTCTTCGGATATAACCCATAAAGGGTTACCTGTTCTTTGTACATAAACCTTTGTGAGGGTTTCGCGAAGTCTGAGTAGTTCTTCCGCTTCCAAGATAAATTCCCCTGCTTGTGCCTCATAAAAAGAACTAGCAGGTTGGTGAATCATAACCCTGATAATATAATATTGATCTAACATCATGCATGAACGGTTCTTCTATCTTGAAGAATTGGATTAAAGTAAGGACTAAAAAAAAAAATAGAATTGAACGACGGACCGTACAGGCACCTTTTGTGCATTGCATACGGCTCTGCAATGGAATTTTCTTTTTCCCCCTTCTATTCTATCGAAGAAAAAAAAAAAGAATCCATCCGATCTAGTGAATGATCCATTTTCCACCCTTCCTTTCATTCATATTGTAATGTAAAAAAAATACTATGATGGTTCTGTTGCTTTCTATATTTATCTCGTCTGTGATTTAGCAATCCCAAAGTTTCTTTTTGATACGATCAAATAAGAAAAAATTATCTTTTTTTTTTTCGTACTCTTTTCTTCGTAAGAGAAATATAAGAAAAAGGCTTCTGGTGTGGAAGAAAAGGGTTTGTGACGCTGAAATGTACTCCCGACATAGAAGATCAAGTCGGAAATAACCCTTTTTTCATACTACTATCTCGATAAAAAATATCGTGTTAGGAAAAACAATACTAGTTTGTTCATATCGAACTCGAAGTGCCATGCTATTATTACCTAATTATTCATATTCAATATGGCGAAGGCATAGTCTTCTTCTTCTTTTTTTTTCAAATAAAAACTCATTGGCGCCAAGCATGGGGGAATGCTAGACGTTTGGTAATTTCTCCTCCGACCAGAATGAAGGATCCCATTGAAGCGGCTAATCCCATTGTATGTACATCGGGCGAAACAAATTGCATAGTATCATAAATAGCGATTCCTGGTATTACCCATCCACCAGGGGAGTTTATAAACAAATAAAGATCCTTAGTATCATCTTCTATACTGAGATATACCATGAGACCAACAAGTTGATTTGAGATCTCGCTATCAACTTCTTGACCTAAAAAAAGTAATCTTTCTCGATAAAGTCGGTTGATTAGGACAAAATTATATCCCTTTTGAACCGTACGTGCATCTTTGGATGCATACGGTTCAAAAAAATTGCGAAAATAAAGAATCAATGTGTCGATTCCAATCCTATCTCTTTTTTTTTTTAAGAGATTTCTGCTTTTCTAATGAAGGGGTTTTTTCTTCCATAAAAAAAAAAGAATTTACTGAACTTATTTAATTAACCTCTCATTGATGTATTGTTTCGTCGAGATTTAAATCACGATGTCATTTTCTTGTTCCTGAATGGGCCTTTTGAATTCTCTTAGGTTCATGTTCTACTCCGGGGAAAGATCTATCCGAATTCTAGTTGTACATATAGGACAAATGATCTCAGTACCACTTCTTTTTGCTACGACTTTTTTTCAATTCGTTTCATGCCTCCCAAAAACGATTAGATGTATTTATTATAATGGTTGACATGGCAGTTTAAGAGTGCCTCTCTAATTAAATAAATAAAATATAAGAATCTTCTATGCATAGCTACAAGCGGTAATTCTACATATATTACTATTACCCATTTGGTATTTTATGAGCAGAGCCTGGATACTCAATTTTTTTAGTCCAAGTTAACCATAAATTCTTCTAATTAAGAATATTGCTCCTCAATCTAAATTAATCTAATTAAACTTCACGCTACGCATGATTGATTCTTCAATCAATACAATATTTCTTGGGCGAAACAGAGGATATCTCGATCGGGGGAGAAAATGGGGAAATCCCATATGACCCAATATGTCTGACAAGTCGCACTATACGTCAACCCAAACTGCATCTTCCTCTCCAGGACTCCGAAAAGGTACTTTTGGAACACCAATGGGCATTAAATTAAAGAAAAAATTTAAGTACTATACTTCACTTTAATATGGAAACGTAAGAATGAGTTTGTTGTCTTCATCATTTTTTTTCTATTTATTCTACTTTTACTTTATACAATACAAAAATTCGAACACAAATTCGAAGGTTTTTAGAGAAAGACAGAATTAATAAATAAAAATCTTAATGAAGAGATAGATCGTTCGAATAATAAAAAAGTATCCATACATTCATTCCCCCAAAACAGGACTAATGCTCCCATTGCGTATTGGTACTTATCGGGTATAGAATAGATCTGCTTCTCTTTGTTCTTACGAACAGAATTCAGCCGTTATTTTCAACGGAATACAATAAAAAGTAACCTTTTCTCATACAGAATTCGCTGAAAAGGTTAGGTAAATAGTATAAGTCTATTGCAATGCGATAAAGTTACATAGTGTCTATTTTTCTTTGAGAAAGGGGTATTTCCATGGGTTTGCCTTGGTATCGTGTTCATACTGTCGTATTGAATGATCCCGGCCGATTGCTTTCTGTCCATATAATGCATACGGCTCTAGTTTCTGGTTGGGCCGGTTCGATGGCTCTATACGAATTGGCGGTTTTTGATCCCTCTGACCCCGTTCTTGATCCAATGTGGAGACAAGGTATGTTCGTTATACCCTTCATGACTCGTTTAGGAATAACCAATTCATGGGGTGGTTGGAGTATTTCAGGAGGAACTGTAACGAATTCGGGTATTTGGAGCTATGAAGGCGTGGCAGGAGCACATATTGTGTTTTCTGGCTTGTGTTTTTTGGCGGCCATCTGGCATTGGGTGTATTGGGACTTAGAAATATTCTGTGATGAACGTACAGGAAAACCTTCTTTGGATTTGCCCAAAATCTTTGGAATTCATTTATTTCTCTCAGGAGTGGCTTGCTTTGGCTTTGGCGCATTTCATGTAACAGGCTTATATGGTCCTGGAATATGGGTGTCTGATCCTTATGGACTAACCGGAAAAGTACAATCTGTAAGTCCAGCGTGGGGCGCGGAAGGTTTTGATCCTTTTGTTCCCGGCGGAATCGCCTCTCATCATATTGCAGCAGGTACACTGGGCATATTAGCAGGCCTATTCCATCTTAGTGTCCGTCCGCCTCAACGTCTCTACAAAGGATTACGTATGGGCAATATTGAAACTGTACTTTCTAGTAGTATCGCTGCTGTTTTTTTTGCAGCTTTTGTTGTTGCTGGAACTATGTGGTATGGTTCAGCAACAACCCCAATTGAGTTATTTGGTCCCACTCGTTATCAGTGGGATCAGGGATACTTCCAGCAAGAGATATATCGAAGAGTTGGTGCCGGACTAGCTGAAAATCTAAGTTTATCGGAAGCTTGGTCTAAAATTCCTGAAAAATTAGCTTTTTATGATTACATTGGTAATAATCCGGCAAAAGGGGGATTATTCAGAGCGGGCTCAATGGATAGCGGAGATGGAATAGCTGTTGGATGGTTAGGACATCCAGTCTTTAGAGATAAAGAAGGGCGCGAGCTTTTTGTACGCCGTATGCCTACTTTTTTTGAAACATTCCCGGTAGTTTTAGTAGATGGAGATGGAATTGTTCGGGCAGATGTTCCTTTTCGAAGGGCAGAATCGAAGTATAGTGTTGAACAAGTAGGTGTAACTGTTGAGTTCTATGGTGGCGAACTCAATGGAGTCAATTATAGCGATCCTGCTACTGTGAAAAAATATGCTAGGCGCGCACAATTAGGCGAAATTTTTGAATTAGACCGGGCTACTTTGAAATCTGATGGTGTTTTTCGTAGTAGTCCAAGGGGTTGGTTCACTTTTGGGCATGCTTCGTTTGCTTTGCTTTTCTTTTTTGGACATATTTGGCATGGTGCTAGAACCTTGTTTAGAGATGTTTTTGCTGGTATTGATCCGGATTTGGATGCTCAAGTGGAATTTGGAGCATTCCAAAAACTTGGAGATCCAACTACAAAGAGACAAGTAGTTTGATACAAGACTGCTCTAGCATCTTTATCCTCTATCTCTATTTTTTTCTCGGGTACTCGAGAAAAAAATAGAGACTTGAATCAACTTCTTTTCGTTGATTCTTTCCCCTCTTTTTTTATGGTATGGTAAATGATCTCACTCAAACGAATAGATGTGAAAGCTATAATTGTAAACCACGATCGAATCTATGGAAGCATTGGTTTATACATTCCTTTTAGTCTCGACTTTAGGGATAATTTTTTTCGCTATCTTTTTTCGAGAACCACCTAAGGTTCCGACTAAAAAATAATGAAATAATTTTTCATTATATCAACTGAAGTAATGGGCCCCCATATCAGGAGGCTCATTACTTCAACGAGTCTAGTCCCCGTGTTCCTCGAATGGATCTCTTAGTTGTTGAGAGGGTTGCCCAAAAGCGGTATATAAGGCGTATCCCGTAAAGCTTACAAGTAAACCTGATATGAAGATGGCGACTAGGGTTGCTGTTTCCATTTTTAGAAAATTTCAAGATCACAATGGATCTACGATAAGATCGTTTATTTATTTACAATTACAACGGAATAGTATACAAAGTCAACCGATCTCAACCAATGATTAAATAGGATTTATGGCTACACAAACCGTTGAGGGTAGTTCTAGATCTAGGCCAAGACAAACTACTGTAGGGAGTTTATTGAAACCATTGAATTCGGAATATGGTAAAGTAGCTCCGGGCTGGGGGACTGCACCACTTATGGGAGTTGCAATGGCTCTATTTGCAATATTCCTATCTATTATTTTGGAAATTTATAATTCTTCCGTTTTACTGGATGGAATTTCAATGAGTTAGGTTCATAAGAACTATGAAGCTCTAGTTTTTCAATAAAAAAAATTTTTATTGAAAACTTGGATTTATAGACCTTTTTGGTAGTTCGACTGTGGTATTTCTTTTTTCGGTATTTCCGGAATATGAGCGTGTGACTTGTTATAATTGATCCTATTGATAATACAGAGAACGGCCCTGTCATCTCTATTAAGATGATTCTACCCCGTCGGATATTTATTCTAATATCTGGAACACGGAATATTATAGAAAAAATAAAGAAAAGAAATATTCTAACTATGATTCATACCTATTATTTAGACCTCGCAACCGGACTAAAAAAAAAAATTTCAGATGGGTATTTCCTAAATTAAATAATTTTTATTTCTTTAGACTTATTAAATTAATTTTATCTGAAGAACAACTTCTTTCTCTAGATTTTGTTGAGTCATTACATCCACTCATTGAAATTGAATAAGTGATGATCAAATGGTTTTTACTCAAAGAACCCCTTTATTTAGCTTGGGATTAAATCATCGTGGTTCTTGTTGAGGTTTTAATTGATTTATAGGGTCTTAACAAGGGAATTCCTATCAACAGTAAAACAAAAGTCGACCCGCATTACGCACAAAAAACAACAAATTAAATAACAAAAACAAACAAAAATAGGAAAGAGAAGATTCAAGAGGCCTGGAACGATCAATATAAAGAAAGGTGTATGAGCTAACTTGATATTTTTGGCATTAGCATCACAAAGAAGAGATTTAGGATTTTTTTTACTTCCTATCTTTGGGACAAATTGAATCGAGCAGCTAAGAAGTTTTTAACTTTCTATTGCATATCCGTCGAAATCGGTATTTGTGTGTTTCTGTTTGAGCCGTACGAGATGAAATTCTCATATACGGTTCTCGGGGGGGGGGGGCCCCCCCCCCCGGTGCTCCCCCCCCCCGCGCTCGGATTCCCTATCTCAATAAAGTATATGATTGGTTCGAGGAGCGTCTCGAGATTCAAGCGATTGCAGATGATATAACTAGTAAATATGTTCCTCCTCATGTCAACATATTTTATTGTCTAGGAGGAATCACGCTTACTTGTTTTTTAGTACAAGTAGCTACGGGTTTTGCTATGACTTTTTACTATCGTCCAACTGTTACGGAGGCCTTTTCCTCTGTTCAATACATAATGACTGAAGCCAACTTTGGTTGGTTAATTCGATCAGTTCATCGATGGTCAGCAAGTATGATGGTTCTAATGATGATTCTGCACGTATTTCGTGTGTATCTTACAGGTGGGTTTAAAAAACCTCGCGAATTAACTTGGGTTACAGGTGTGGTTCTGGCTGTATTGACTGCATCTTTTGGTGTAACTGGTTATTCCTTACCTCGGGACCAAATTGGTTATTGGGCAGTAAAAATTGTGACAGGCGTGCCTGACGCTATTCCTATAATAGGATCTCCTTTGGTAGAGTTATTACGCGGAAGTGCTAGTGTGGGTCAATCTACCTTGACTCGTTTTTATAGTTTACACACTTTTGTATTGCCTCTTCTTACTGCCGTATTTATGTTAATGCACTTCCTAATGATACGTAAGCAAGGTATTTCGGGCCCTTTATAGTTATAGCTTTTTTTTTTAGAATATAGAGAAAACAGATCATAGATATTTGTAATTTCTGATATATCGTATCGGGAAGGAACAATAGTATTTCATTGCTACAAATATGTATTATTGAAAAAATAAGACATGTTTTTTGATACTTCTCTTCAACTCCGAAGTATTTTAGTTCTTATTTGATAAGAATAGTTGAAGTGGATTCTCCGAAGAGAGGATGGATGGATTATGGGAGTGTGTGACTTGAACTATTGATTGGGCCATGCCGATATATTATTTTATCCGCCACGTTGGAATTCACAACCAAACGTGTCTCCGCATCCACCACGTAAATCCCTCTATGTAGCATAGGATAGGCCGGTTCGCTTGAGGAGAATCTTTTCTATGATCATGCCCGAATTATGTCATGCATGAACAGGCTCCGTAAGATCCTGTAGAATAAGTGATGTGGCACGATCCAATGTTTTATCTATCCCACTTACTTATTTATAGTATGGAAATGCATTCATTTCCTCTGCATCGACCTCGATATATAATATGATACTATCGGAGTGAAATAAGGGATCTAAGGAAGAACAGAGGCTAGACTTTATTAGTAACAAGTAAAGACTTTGTATGTAAGAAAATCGAGATGTTGTGGGGAAAAAAACGAATCAAATCAAAAAGACATGAGACAGTCCAAAAAGCCCTTGATTATGATCAAATTTTTAAGCCTACTTGGATATTGAGCATTTATCTGTAAGAACTAAATTATTTGCACTGAATATGAATAGGTGCAACTTCGGAAATGAGATCTAGTAAATCCTTTCTTACTTACATAGAGTCATTCTATTTTATATGTGTGGATATGTATTAAATATAGATTTTCTATCAATCTATTTCTGTAATTCTTTTGAATCTTGCTCGAGCCGGATGATGAAAAATTATCATGTCCGGTTCTTTCGGGGGATGGATCCATAAGAATTCACCTATCCCAATAACAAAGAAACCTGACTTGAATGATCCTGTATTAAGAGCTAAATTGGCCAAAGGGATGGGGCATAATTATTATGGAGAACCCGCATGGCCCAATGATCTTTTATATATTTTTCCGGTAGTAATTCTAGGTACTATTGCATGTAATGTCGGCTTAGCAGTCCTAGAACCATCAATGATTGGTGAACCGGCGGATCCATTTGCAACTCCTTTGGAAATATTGCCCGAATGGTACTTTTTTCCTGTATTTCAAATACTCCGCACAGTACCCAATAAATTATTGGGTGTTCTTTTAATGGTTTCAGTACCAACAGGATTATTAACAGTACCTTTTTTGGAGAATGTTAATAAATTCCAAAATCCATTTCGTCGTCCAGTAGCTACAACAGTCTTTTTGATCGGTACCGCAGTAGCTCTTTGGTTAGGTATTGGAGCAACATTACCTATTGATAAATCTCTAACTTTAGGTCTTTTTCAAATTGATTCAACTGTGAAATACCACGATGTAGGTATCTAGGGAAGATTCACTTTAGAAGCGACTATTCCCTAGATACATGAATTTTATTATAATCTATTTCGCGAAAATACGGATTGCGTGTCGAAGATAAAATTTTTTTTTTATAATAAAAAAAGAATATGAAATAATTTCTTTAAAATGAAAACTTATTCTTAGGTAAATTGATTGCGAAATGTTTCTGTAGAGTGTCCAATATCCGTTTTACATCTTCTGTACGAAAATATTCAATTCTCATAAGATCCTCCTGACTGTTACTCAAAAGGTCCAATAATGTATGTATATTGGACTTTTTGAGACAATTATAGGTCCTAGGAGATAGTTCTAATTGGTCAATAAAAATACATTTCAATGGAATTCCTTTTTTGTTTTTCCTTAGCTTAGTTAATCCATTTTGAAAGGTAAAAGGAGGTAGAGTAAACCTGTTTTTATTTTCCTCGAAATGAATGCTCCTTTCCTCCGCATGCAGAAAAGGAATAAATAAATTAATCAAATTACGAGAAGCTTCATAAAGTGCTTCCTTAGGAGTTAAACTTCCATTCGTCCATATTTCTAGAAAAAGTATTTCTTGTTTTTCATTTCCATTTCCATAAGAATGAATACTATGATTCGCATTTCGAACAGGCATGGATACAGCATCTATAGGATAACTTCTGTTTTGAGAGTTATTTGTGGGGTTTATACGGTATCCGCGATCTCTATTGATTTGTAATCCAATACGCAAATCAATTGGTTCCATCAGGTTAGCTATATGCTGTGTTGCGTCAACTATTTCCACGGAAGGTGGTGAGATGATATCTTGAGCGGTTACGTATCTAGGACCCCTAACGCAAATGGATGCGTCTCTAACTCCATACAGATTACTTCTCAATACAATTTCTTTCAAATTTATTAAAATTTCGTGTACCGATTCCTCAATACCTACTATCGTAGAATATTCATGTGGCACCTTCTCAGATTTAGCACGTGTGATACATGTTCCTTCTATTTCTCCAAGTAAAGCCCTTCGCATGGCAATACCTATGGTATCGGCTTGCCCTTTCATGAGCGGGGACAGAATGAAACGACCATAATAAAGACGCGTACTGTCTACTCTCGATTCAACACATTTCCACTGTAGTGTTCGAGTGGATCCTGCTATTTCCTCTCGAACCATACTAATATTATTATTTGATCAGATCATTGAATCGTTTATTTCTCTTGAAATCCATTTAATTCTTTTTTTTACACACGTCTTTTTTTGGGAGGTCTACATCCATTATGTGGCAGTGTTACATCACGTACGAAACTTAATAGTATACCACTTCTACGAATAGCCCGTAATGCTGCGTCTCTTCCGAGACCGGGACCTTTTATCATAACTTCTGCTCGTTGCATACCCTGATCTACTACAGTACGAATAGCATCTAAAGCGGCTGCTTGCGCAGCATAGGGTGTTCCCCTTCTTGTGCCTTTGAATCCAGAAGTACCGGCGGAGGCCCAAGAAACCACTCGACCTCGTACATCTGTAACAGTTACAATGGTATTGTTGAAACTGGCTTGAACATGAATAACTCCTTTTATTCTACGTCCAGTCTTACGTAAACTAATACGCCTATTCCTACGCGAACCAATTCTTTGTATAGGTTTTGCCATATTTTATCATCTCATAAATATGAATCAGAAATATATAGAAAGATACGGAGATATCCATTTCATGTTAAAACAAATCTTTTATTTTTACATAACCCCTCTTTGAGAAACTTTAGAAAGATTATCCTTGTCTCTGTTTATGTCTCGGATTGGAACAAATCACTATAATTCGTATCAGTCGACATTTTTCACAAATTTTACGAACGGAAGCCCTTATTTTCATATTTCTCACTCCTTACTTTAATTTTGAATCTATTCCTTGGAAGAAAATAAGTCTCTTGTTTTTTTTTTGCTTCAAATTGTATCTTTGATGAAAGGGATGTTTTCAAAAAGAATCTATCTAATCGTTCGAATCTTTGTTCCGAAGTCTATAAATTATACGTCCCCTGGTTTGAATAATATTGCCTTATTTCGATTTTGATTCTATTCCCCGGCAGTGTTCGTATCAAACTGCGTCGGATCCTCCCCGAAATAGAACCTAGAATTAGATCTTCATTAATATAAACGAATTCGGAGAGCATACCATTGGGAAATGATTCAGTAATTAAACCTTCATGAATCATTTTTTTTTTCATTCCAGGCAACCTCCTTGAAGTATCAACTAATGGAGGAAGAGTTATATAACTCACCTTTCCTCTCTATTTCACAAATTAGGAAGTTAGAGAGAAAATTAGGATACCGGAGGAGGATCACCATATATAACACAAAATTTCTCCTCCAATTTTTTCTAGTCTAGCTTCTCGATCTGTCATTATGCCTCGAGAAGTGGAAAGAATTACAATTCCCATTCCACCTAAAATCTTTTTTTTATAGTTGGAATAAATTCGTAGACCAGGTCGACTGATACGTTTTAAAATAGTTCTATATATTCCTTTCCTAGTTCTTCTATGGCGCAAGGTTGAAACCAAGAAATTTTTATTACTTTCCTGATGTTTCCGAACATTTTCAATAAAACCCTCTCGTAGGAGTATTTTAACAATGTTTTCGGTGATATTTGTGGATACTATTCGAACCGTTCCATTTTTACTCATGTCAGCATTTCTTATAGAAGTTATTATATCAGCAATAGCGTCTCTGCCCATGACGAATTATAATTATTGGTGCTTCCTAATTTTGATATAATCAACATGTTTTTTTATTTGATTCAAAGTATTCATTATTTAATGAAATTTGAAATTTAAATTAATTATTAAATTCTTAAAAGTATATGCGTGAGACACAATCTATTAATTAGATTTATTTCAGATATCCTACTAGAACAATATCATAGTTTGATCTATGACTATGAGTCTTTATAATACCTCAGGAGCTAATGAAACTATTTTAGTAAAATTCAACTGTCTCAATTCCCGAGCAATCGCACCAAAAACTCGAGTTCCTTTTGGATTTCCTTCTTGATCAATGACAACCGCTGCATTGTCATCATATCGTATTATCATACCGTTGTCACGTTTGAGTTCTTTACATGTACGTACAATTACAGCTCTTATTACTTCTGATCTTTCTAGAGACATATTGGGCACTGCTTCTTTAATTACAGCAACAATAACGTCACCAATATGAGCATATCTATGATTACCAGCTCCTATGATTCGAATACACATTAATTCTCGAGCTCCACTGTTATCTGCTACATTCAAAAGGGTCTGAGGTTGAATCATATCATTTTTATTTGAATTTATTATTTCAATGCAAAGAATGAGGAAAAAGAAGGAATAGTATTTGTCTAGAAATAAAGAAACTCGTGGTTGTTTTTTCATCCCCTTTTTTATATTTAGTTCTACATCCCTATCCCGAAATAACAAATTGAGTTTTTATAGGCATTTTGCACGCAGCTATTGAAATTGCTGCTCTGGCTACAGTTTCTGAGACTCCGCCCATTTCATAAAGTATTCGACCGGGTTTAACAACAGATACCCAATATTCGGGAGATCCCTTTCCCGACCCCATACGTGTTTCTGCGGGCCTTACTGTAATAGGTTTATCGGGAAAAACACGTACCCATATTTTTCCACCACGACGTGCATATCGTGTCATTGCTCTTCGTCCTGCTTCTATTTGTCTAGCGGTAATCCAAGCGGGTTCAAGTGCCTGAAGAGCATATCTGCCGAAACAAATATGATTACCCCGGCAAGATATTCCTTTCATTCTTCCTCTATGTTGCTTACGAAATCTGGTTCTTTTGGGGTTATAGTTGATGGTTTTTTCCCACCTCTACTACAGAACTGGACATGAGAGTTTCTTCTCATCCAGCTCCTCACGAATGAAAGGATTCGATAATATTACAGATGCACATGTATTTAATAACTAATACATTAAACTAAGTAATGGGATTTATTGATATTATATTTCATTTATTAGATAAGAATATTAGATAAGAAGCTGTATATACAGTTAGATTTGTTTATTTATAGATATGGATAATTCTTTTTTATACCGGATCCTTATTTTTTTTTTTACTTTTCTTTTAGTAAATTATTGAATCAAGACAATATTGGAATCCAATAAATAAGAAATAAGGGTTTCGCGGGCGAATATTGACTCTTTCCTTTTCCTGCTTTATTCGTAGGATTAATCCACGACCTCTTAGAGTAAAAAAATTTGTTCTTGGTTCATTCCGCCATCCCGCCTGCTCAATAATTTTGATTCTTTTAAATAGAATCCTATATAGTCACAGGTTTCATCGTTCCTATAGCTTCTCCATTAATGATTAGGCTTGAACTCTGCAATGGAGCTCTCAACAAAATCTGTTCCCGAGTCAATCTCCTCAGTTTCTATTAACCCGAAGCTCTTTATTATTTATATATCAATCGATACAATATTAAACAATATTAAAACAATATGAAATTAATGCTTTATTACACTGCCTTTTATTTATATGAGGTAATTCATAGACCATACATATTGGAATTATATATCATTGATATTTTTGTTCTCTCTTTCTATCACCTTTCCATTTATCCGCATCCCTTTCTTTTTTTTATTTCAAATCCACAATCGGATTTGTTTGTATTTCAGTTGTTACAATTATATGATTGATCCAGTCATATAGTGACTGTTTTTGGGATCTCGACAATATGAAGCAATAAGTTAGTTATTAGTTTTTAATTTATTTTTATATAGTAGTTGTAGTTATTGAGTTACTACTAGGGGTCAGTCTTTTTTTGATCCTACTAAAAACTCTAAAGAAAAAACTAACGAGTCACACACTAAGCATAGCAATTATATAAAAAAAAAGGTTAATTTCTTTTTTATTCAACCTTATAGAATTAGAATTGTTTCTTTTTGTTTGATTTACCAGAAAAATAGAAAAAGTTTCTAGTTTTTTGTTCTATATATCACTATATTACTGGATAGAATGACAAGATAAAGGTCTATTATTCTTCATCCACAAATATCCAAATTTTGAGGCCTAGTACTCCATGGATAGTTCGAATTGTATAGGAACAATGATCAATTTTAGCGCGAATTGTTTGTAGAGGAACTCTACCTTCTCTGATCCATTCGACACGTGCAATTTCTTTTCCGTCAATACGTCCTGCAATTTGTATTTGAATTCCTTTTGTATCTGTTTGTTCAGTTAATTCAATAGCTCTTTTCATTGCCTTACGAAACGAAACTCTATTTCTTAATTGAGAAGCCATATATTCTGCAAGAATATTGGGGTCTCCATAAGGTTTTTCTATTCGTGTGATAGCAATGTTGATTCTTCGGTTCACAGAACGAAATTCTTTTTGTACATTTATCTGTAATTCTTCGATTCCTCGTGTTCGGCCCTCTATTAATAAATTTGGGAATCCAATATGTATTATGACCTGGATTAAATCAATTCTTTTTTGAATTTCTATACGCGCAATTCCAATTCCTTCGAAACCTGAGGATATTCTCTTATTTTTTTGTACATAGTTCTTGATACAATTCCGTATTTTCTCATCTTCTTGTAGACCTACAGAAAAATTTTTTGGTTGTGCGAACCAAAAGGAATGATGATTTTGGGTTGTACCAAGTCTGAAACCAAGCGGATTTATTTTTTGTCCCATATTTTTTAGTATATTATCTTTCCATCTATTTTTTTCTAAGTATGAATCTAAATCTTAAATTCATCGAAAGATAATTTTGATTTATCTTTTAATACAATTGTTATATGACAAGTGGGTCTTTTCGGATAACTACGTCCTCGAGCTCTAGGCCTTAATTTTTTCACAAAAGAACCTCCATTGACTTCGGCTTTACTAATGAATAAATCGGTTTCGTTCAAACCCATATTATGACTAGCATTTGCTGCTGCGGAATAAACCAATTTTAAAATGGGATAAGATGCTCGATAAGGCATAAGTTCCAATATCATAAGCGTTTCCTCATAAGAACGCCCGCGAATCTGATTAATTACTCTTTGTGCTTTGAAAACAGACATACATATATGTTGAGCTAAAACTTTTACTTCTCCACTCGAATTGGAGTTCTTTTTCTTTATCATAAGGTTATCTCCCGCCAATGAATGATAAGTATCTATTTTTTTTTTTCAAATTAACGACGAGATTTATTATCGTTTCTCGCATGTCTCGCGAAAGTCAGAGTAGGCGCGAATTCTCCCAATTTGTGACCTACCATACGATCTGTTATATAAATAGGTAAATGTTCCTTTCCATTATGAATAGCGATTGTATGGCCAATCATTTTGGGTATAATGGTAGATGCCCGAGACCAAGTTACTATTATTTCTTTCTCCTCCCTCATGTTGAGTTTTTCAATTTTTCTTGATAAATGATTAGCTACAAAAGGGTTTTTTTTTAGTGAACGTGCCACAGCTGATTACTCCTTTTTTTACATTTTAAAGATTGGCATTCTATGTCCAATAGAATATCTCGATCTAAGTATGAAGGTAAGAATAAATACAATAATGATGAATGGAAAAAAGAGAAAATCCTTTAGCTAGATAAGGGGCGGATGTAGCCAAGTGGATCAAGGCAGTGGATTGTGAATCCACCACGCGCGGGTTCAATTCCCGTCGTTCGCCCATCACATTATTTCAAATTCAAAAAATTCTATTTTCAATATTCCTATTTACGGCGACGAAGAATAAAACTATCACTATATTTTTTCCTTTTCCGACTTCTTCTTCCAAGCGCAGGATAACCCCAAGGAGTTGTGGGTTTTTTTCTACCAATTGGGGCTTTCCCTTCCCCACCTCCATGGGGATGGTCTACAGGGTTCATAACTACTCCTCTTACTACAGGACGCTTACCTATCCAACACTTCGATCCGGCTCTACCCAAACTTTGTTGATTCACCCCAACATTACCCACTTGTCCGACTGTTGCTAAGCAGTTTTTGGATATCAAACGGACCTCCCCGGATGGTAATCTTAATGTGGCTGATTTACCCTCTTTTGCGATCAGCTTCGCTACAGCGCCCGCCGCTCTAGCTAATTGTCCACCCTTTCCAAGCGTGATTTCTATGTTATGTATGGCCGTGCCTAAGGGCATATCGGTTGAAGTAGATTCTTCTTTTAAAAACCCCTTCCCAAACTGTACAAGCTTCTTCCAAAGCATACGGCTTTCTAGATGTATATGATGATATCTAGACAGATGGATCTTTATCTTATATGAATCGTATGATGAAGTACCACATGAGTGGATATATAGGAATCCAAATCTGCCGAATCACTCATGTATGATCTTCTACATCCTAGGTCTCCCCGTTCCATCATCTGGCTTATGTTCTTCATGTAGCATTCAGACCGAATGACTCTATGAAATTACGTCGATACTTCCACATATTACGGGTAACGTAGGAGACATCTCTATTTTTCCCCGGGGGGATCTTTATAATTACCACTGCTTAGCTTTCAATTCGCCTCTGACCATCAAATTAAATGTGAATAACCCGTCCTCCTCTCTTTGAAACAAGGGGCGCTTCCGGTTCTGTGCGTGCTTCAAACAATTTTGTCTTCTCCATATTACCATATCTCTAGAGTCAATAATTTTCTATGAGGAACTACTGAACTCAATCACTTGCTGCCGTTACTCAACAGTTTTCTGTTGAGGTCTATCCCATAGAGGTACTCAAATTGGATCAGTGATTGATTTCTAGGTTTCATCGTAAACCTAATTGGTTACTTCCAATTACGTAAATCAATAGTTCAAACCGCACTCAAAGGTAGGGCATTTCCCATTGATATAGGGACTTCTGTACCAGAAACAATGGTATCTCCAATTATAGCCCCTCTGGGGTGTAAAATATATCTTTTCTCGCCATCCCCATAATGTATGAGACAAATGTATGCATTTCGATTAGGGTCGTATTCTATGGTTACGATTCTACCAGATATGTCTTTTTCATTCCGTCGAAAATCGATTTTACGGTATAGACGCTTATGACCTCCCCCTCTATGTCTT